AGCTTCGGACTAGAATAGAAACTGAGGATCGGGTAAAAATACTAGTATAGTATTCAAGAAAAGAAAGAGAACAATGGCTAAATAAAATAAAAATAAATATTTGTGATCCACACATTGTTGTTGTATTAGACCCAAAGGAAAGGTTCTTTCTTGACCTAATTACAAGGATAGGTCTTTGTAGTATGGAAAGACAAAATATAAAAACTAGTTTTGAGTGATTATCGGATTGGATTCTTCTTTTTTTTTTTTTCTTTTCGTTACAGAGATTATCTGAATGAACTGACTATTCAATTTAATAAGTTCAAGTTAAAGTAAAAAAGTAAAAGGCATTTTCGTTATAAACTAAGATCAATCATCGTTATAAAAATAAAATAAGTAAAAAAAAAAAAGGATTTGTCGATACAATAAAAAAACGATCCAAATAGAGATTTTTTTGCAATTTTAGCCTATAGTGATTCAAAGAAAGTTTCATTTTTTAATGAAGTTATAAAACAATTTTTATAATTATTTAAAATTCATTAATAATATTCTATATATACTAATATATATACTAAATTACTAAATATATATTAAATATATATTTAATAGATATTAAATATGGGTATTGGTTATTAGTTTACTCAGCTCAAGAGTTGCTCAATGAATCTGTTGATTCGAAATTTTGAGATGGGTAGATGTCACAAATGATGAATTGATTTCTTACCTATGTTACTCTATTTTTGTTAGGACTGCCGTCTCTAATTATAATTATAATAATTATTGATGAATCAAAAACTTTCACTTGGTATTTTTGTTTATCTTCGTCTCTTTTCTTTTAAAAATTGAAATTTAGGGAAGTGCTTTATAAACATATGTATAAAAAGAAGATATTTCATTGAGTCCCTTCATGCCTACTATAACCAGTTATTTCGGTTTTCTACTAGCAGCTTTGACTATAACCTCAGCTCTATTTATCGGTCTGAACAAGATACGACTTATTTGAAATTAATTGAATGAAGAATTCATAAAAAAAATTCTTCTGTGGTAGTTCATATATTCTATAGTTTCTTGCCGTATCCATTTTCAATTCTTGGTCATTGAGATTCATGAGTAATACTAATTAATATATAAGGATAGATATTACCTCTCCTTTTCACCTTTCAAATAAATTGAAATGATTGAAGTTTTTCTATTTGGAATCGTCTTAGGTCTAATTCCTATTACTTTGGCTGGATTATTCGTAACCGCATATTTACAATATAGACGTGGTGATCAATTGGACCTTTGAGTAATTAATATCTCCCTTTTTTTTTTATTGACCTCCTCCTTTCTTTAATCTACAGGAGGTCAAATTCAGATTGCTGTTCAATTATTTTAGTGTTCTTTTCGACCTAACAAATAACAAGAATCTAATCACGCTCTGTAGGATTTGAACCTACGACATCGGGTTTTGGAGACCCGCGTTCTACCGAACTGAACTAAGAGCGCTTTATTATCACAATAAATATTTTGTGACCTAACTCGTCTTGGATATATATACTATCATAAATAAGAAAATTAAAAGAAAATTAAGGATTGATTATGTATATCCAATATTAATCAATCTCAATGACCCCTCGTTACTGTTCATAAGATAAGTAATAGGTAGGGATGACAGGATTTGAACCCGTGACATTTTGTACCCAAAACAAACGCGCTACCGAGCTGCGCTACATCCCTTTCAATTGGTCTACAGTCTTATTGTAGAGAATTCCTGTCTTGTTTTCCACATCTTTATTTCTTTCAGTGATATACCCAATTATCTTGTCATTTCTTATTTTTTTGAATCTCATATCATATAACATATAATAATAGATTTATATACGTACTAAAGAACTATGAAACCCACCGTAAAAAAAACAATGAATATTTTTCGAGAATTCTCAGACAGAAATGGGCGTATTTTTTTCTTTTAAGAAAAGGAATATCGACTGAATTGTTGTACATTTCAAGTTATACATTTCCATTTGCATTAGGGATTCTGCGTACAAATCCACGTGTCAGTACATATACACATCTGGTCATATATGTAATAGCATTATGTATTACAAATTGTAAGAAAATTACAATAACAAATAACAAAAGAAGGAGGATTTTAAATGCGAAATCTAAAAACATACCTTTCCGTGGCACCGGTAGTAAGTACTCTATGGTTTGGGTCTTTAGCAGGGTTATTAATAGAGATCAATCGTTTATTTCCGGATGCGTTGATATTTCCCTTTTTTTCATTATAGTAATTGAGATAGGAAGGGGTGAAGAAAATTAGAGATACAATAAAATATCTGTGACTAATCCCTCCCCCTTTCTTCTTTTTTTTATAATTAAAATCAATTCGAAAATAAAAAGAATAAAAGCGGGTTTACCCTAGTTAAACTAAGAACTCGGATTTACAGGCCCAAACTTAAATTAATTAATAATAGAGTGAGAAAGAAAATGGAATTGTTGTGGCATGGCAACAATATCATACAAGATAATTCAATGAAAAAGAAAAATTAAATACTGTACATGTACATCGATTCTAAATATATAGTTAGAAATCATTATATTACTTATTATTACTATTTATTACTATAATTGGTAAATTGCAACGAAATCTTTCATAATTGGATTTCGAGTTAGCAACTTCTATTTTTTTTCCTTCCTTTCTTCTTCGCTTCGGATCGGAAAATAGAAAGATAGAAGAGTTGAGTCAATCAAAAATCCAAAGGAGGCTCATGGCCAAGGGTAAAGATGCCCGAGTAACGATTATTTTGGAATGTACCAGTTGTGTTCGAAACCGCGTTAATAAGGAATCAATAGGCGTTTCCCGATATATTACTCAAAAAAATCGACATAATACGCCTAGTCGATTGGAATTGAGAAAATTCTGTCCCTCTTGTTATAAACATACGATTCACGGGGAGATAAAGAAATAGATCGAACCGATCGCTCGTGTGTCCGCCTTCCATTTCAAGGAAGATGAAAAACGACATATTATATATAACAGATCATATATTTATTTAAATATAAACAAAGCAATCCTATTTTTAAATTCGAAATCATTTTTGATCTGATCAAAATATCATTAGGATTTTCGGGACAAGGAATAAAAAAACCATGGATAAATCCAAGCGACTCTTTCTTAAATCTAAGCGATCTTTTCGTAGGCGTTTGCCCCCGATACAATCGGGGGATCGAATTGATTATAGAAACATGAGTTTAATTAGTCGATTTATTAGTGAACAAGGGAAGATATTATCTAGACGGGTAAATAGATTGACCTTAAAACAACAACGATTAATTACTATGGCTATAAAACAAGCTCGTATTTTATCTTTCTTACCCTTTCTTAATAATGAGAAACAGTTTGAAAGAAGCGAGTCGACTCCCAGAACTACCGGTCTTAGAATTAAAAATAAATAGGCTTGCTCTTCTTCAATTGAATCAAAATAAGATTCCAATCCGAATTAAAATGTAAATTGACGCTTTATTGAAAAAATAATAAAATTCCAATTTTATTGTTGTGTTGTAATAAAAAAAGGAATTGGGGAAGAAGAATAAATCTTTTTTTTTTTATTAAACGTGTTTGTTCATTGCGATAACTTTATCATATTATATCCTATTTTATCATACTAATTTCTACTCTACTTTCCCAAGTTCATCTGCCAGGGAACTCCATTTAAAACATTTCACTATATTTTATTTCTTTCAATCCCCTTATCTTATTTTAAGATCTCATTGGAAATCATATAAAGACAATTCCTATTTAATATAGCTATTTGTGCAAGTATTTTACGATTAAGAAGCAACTGCCTCTTGTACAGATGGTGTATTAATTTATTATAACTGTAGTATACTTTATTGGCTCGAATTACTGCATTTATCCGAGTGATCCACAAACGACGAAAATCTCTCTTCTGCCTACCTCTATCCTGATGAGCCGAAACCAAAGATCTTATTTTCTGTTGAGCAATAGTTCGAGTAAGTCTTGAACGAGCCCCTCGAAAGCTTGATGCAAATAAACGAATTTTGGTTCTACGTCTTCGAGCTATATATCCTCGTTTAATTCTAGTCATTGAATAAATGAAACTTTGATGAATAACTAATTGATTTCTTTTCTTTCAGTTATTTCCTTTCCCCTTCCTAGTCTATTAATAACAAAACGGATTCTTCCAATGTATAAAATAAGGATTCCAATGGCTTTTGCTACTATAACCTTCCCGACCACGATTTTTTATTTATTTTTTTTTTTCTTTCTAGGCTTCTCGCCTCGAAATAAAAAATTGTATTGATACTAGGTATCAAAAAAACATAGTAAACAAAAAAATAGTAAATAGAAATAGGTATAGTGGGTTACATCGTTTCTATGGTTGCTTCTTAAACGGTGAGGTCCTCTCTATACACCGGAGCCTCTTCTCTCATTTAATTAATGTTATTGTTAACTTGTACAGTTCACACTCTTTGGCTCTACCCATAATTATCCAGTAATAGGTCTTTCACAACGAGACCCACTTATACAGTAACGGTATTTAATTATGAAGATTAGCTGAATAGCTGACCCTATTAGTCCGTTCTTGCAAGAGTCAAGAGTAAGGATATAATCTTTCTGCTTTTTAAATAAAATAGGATTTCCCTGCTTAATGAATATCATTTGCTACCAATGGGGAATTCTTTCTCATCTTAAATTAATTAAATTAAAAAAGGAAGTGATTGGATTTGTACCAATGGCAACCATAAATTAATTTGATATCACAATAGAAGGGTATGATAGCTCTTTTTTAGATTTTTAGCTATTTTAATTTTTCGTATCGTATAGTGAATGGTGGTCTTCATTCTATCCTATTCACTGGTACTGATCATTTATACCGGATCCATTGTTTTTGGCCTAGTCCATGATCTGAACGAGTCGCACATACACCCTAGTACATGTTCCTCTTCGCTGAGGACATCCCCTAAGAGCGGGGGATTTCGTGACATTTTTAATTGGCTGTCTTGTGTTTCTAATAAGTTGTTTAATAGTTGGCATGTTGAATCATATACATAATGGGCTGGTTTAGATCGATCCTAACCGGATAATTATGAATCATTTTTATATTAATGGATTCATAGAATATTGTATTAAACCTGGTAATAAGATAAAATATCAAATTGTATATTTGTGTGAAATTCCTCTTATTTTTTATTCAACTGCTACAAGATCAACAAGTCCGTGAGCTTGGGCTTCTGTTGCTGACATAAAAACATCTCTTTCCATGTCTTCGGAAATAACCCATAAGGATTTGCCCGTTCTCTGTACATAAACCCTTGTGATGGTTTCGCGCAGCTTAAGTAGTTCTTCCGCTTCCAGGATAAATTCTCCCGTCTGTGCCTCATAAAAAGAACTAGCAGGTTGATGGATCATTACCCTGATGATATAACATAATAAATAATTATTCTATCTCGCATGATGAAAGGCGAAAAAGAATATAATAAGAAAAAAGAAAGAGAGAATTGAACAACCGTACAGGCATCTTTTGCACAACATTGCATACGGCTCTACGGTGGAATTCACTTTTATACCTATACCTTTTTTTACCTTACATTGAATATATATAAAATAAATTTAAATTTAATTTAAATTATAGAGTCTATCATATTCACATAGGTAAATGATCCAACAACCACCCTTCTTTTTAGAATAGTTAACAATATACTATGATGGTTCCGTTGCTTTATATATTAATTTCGTCTGTTATTTAGCAATCCCAAAGTTTCTTTTTTTATTTTCAAATAAAAAATAAAAATTAAGTAAAAAAAAAAAAAAAGAAATTTTATTTTTGTATTCTTTCATAAAAATAATATATATTATATTGTTAAGAGTTTTTCGGTGTGAAACCAAAAAAAAAGTTTGTGACGCTGAAATGGGTCTCCTGATATATCAGATAAAATGATAAATACCCTTTATCTCATACTACTCTTTCGATACATAATGGAATGGAACGATTTTGAAAAAAAAAAAGATTCTCGTATCGAATTCGAAGTGCCATGCTATTATTACTTAATATTCATATTTCATAGATCGCGAAGGCATAGTCTTCTTTTTTCTCTCAAATCAAATAAAAAACTCATTGGCGCCAAGCGTGAGGGAATGCTAGACGTTTAGTAATTTCTCCTCCGACCAGAATAAACGATCCCATTGAAGCGGCTAATCCCATGCATATTGTTTGTACGTCTGGTTGCACAAATTGCATGGTATCATAAATACCTAATCCAGGTATTACCCATCCCCCGGGCGAGTTTATAAACAAATAGAGATCCTTGGTATCATCCTCTATACTGAGATATACCATAAGACCAATAAGTTGATTCGAGATCTCACTATCAACCTCTTGGCCTAAAAAAAGTAATCTTTCTCGATAAAGTCGATTGATTGGGATAAAATTTTATCCCTTCGGAACCGTACACGCATCTTTTGATGCATACAGTTCAACACAAATTGCGAAAAAAACAAGAATCAATGTGTAGATTCTTGTTTTTTTTTTTCTTTTGTCATAGCAAGCTCTGTCTAACTTGTAACAAAGGGGCTTTTTCTTTCATTTAAAAAAAAAGATGAGTTTTGGTCTTTTTCTATTTATATAGAAATAGAATTTCTATATATAAATAGAAATAAAAATAAACTTATCGGATTAACTTCTCATTGATCTATTGTTTCATCGGAATCCAATCCAAATCACGATGTAATTTTCTTGTTCCTGAATGGTCTTCTTGAATTCTTTTAGGTTTATGCTCTACTCCGAGTAAAGATCGGACCGATTTTTATTTGCATATATAGGACAAATGCCCCAATACTACGTCTTTTTGCTACGACTTCTTTCTTCTTAAATTTATTTCATATCTCCCGTCAAATATTAAATATTCAACGCATTCATCATATTATTCGATTGATTAACAGTTTTAGATCACTTTATTATATTAGGAATTATAAATCGAATATTATATAAATAAATTATAAATAGAATATGATATATATTAAGTAGAAATCATAGATATATTACCTATTGGTTTTTTTGTTTTTTTTTTCTAAACGGAGCCTGGATACTTCATTTTATTGTTTGAACCAAGCCAACCATAAATTATTCTAATTGCTAATATTAATCTGTCTACCCCTCTACAAAATAGATTGAATTCTACTTCATTGCATTTCACGCTCCAAATTTTGGATAATTCAATCAATCTTTGTTGGGCGAAAGAGAGGATATCTCGATCGGGAAAGAGAACGGGGAAATACCATATGACCCAATATATCTGACAAGTCGCACTATACGTCAACCCACGATGCATCTTCGTCTCCAGGACTTCGAAAAGGTACTTTTGGAACACCAATAGGCATTAAATGAAAGAAAAATTAAGTACTATAATCTCACTTTGATGTGAAAGCGTAAAAATAGGTTTATTGTCGTAATAATATTTTGTCTTTTATCATATTTTATCCATAGATTGAATAAGTTCATAAAGATGATGAACAAATATAGATGCAGTTACTCATATAAAATGCTAGTAACGCCCTACCATTGCGTATTGATACTTATCGGGTGTAGAATAAATCTGTTTCTTTTTGTTCCTACGAACAAAATTGTTCCATTATTATTCAAAGACATTTTTACTAAAAGAATATAGAATTCTTAGTAAAAGAATAGAACAAATATTAATCCTTTCCCGGATATAATCCACTAAAAAAGTAAAGACCATAGTATAGTTTTTTTTTTACAGTGCAAGAAAGTTACATAGCGTCTATTTTTGATTGATATAAGGGGTATTTCCATGGGTTTGCCTTGGTATCGTGTTCATACGGTCGTATTGAATGATCCCGGCCGTTTGATTTCTGTCCATATAATGCATACAGCTCTGGTTGCTGGTTGGGCCGGTTCGATGGCTCTATATGAATTAGCTGTTTTTGATCCCTCTGACCCTGTTCTTGATCCAATGTGGAGACAGGGTATGTTTGTTATACCCTTCATGACTCGTTTAGGAATAACCAATTCATGGGGTGGTTGGAGTATTACTGGGGGGACTATAACGAATCCGGGTATTTGGAGTTACGAAGGTGTGGCTGGTGCACATATTGTGTTTTCTGGCTTGTGCTTTTTGGCAGCTATCTGGCATTGGGTGTATTGGGATCTAGAAATATTTTGTGATGAACGTACAGGAAAACCCTCTTTAGATTTGCCCAAGATCTTTGGAATTCATTTATTTCTCTCAGGAGTGGCGTGTTTTGGTTTTGGCGCATTTCATGTAACAGGATTGTATGGTCCTGGAATATGGGTATCTGATCCTTATGGACTAACAGGAAGGGTACAAGCTGTAAATCCAGCATGGGGTGTGGAAGGTTTTGATCCTTTTGTTCCGGGAGGAATAGCCTCTCATCATATTGCAGCAGGAACCTTGGGCATATTGGCGGGTCTATTCCATCTTAGTGTCCGTCCGCCCCAACGTCTATACAAAGGATTACGTATGGGAAATATTGAAACCGTCCTTTCCAGTAGTATCGCTGCTGTCTTTTTTGCAGCTTTTGTAGTTGCTGGAACTATGTGGTATGGCTCGGCAACTACCCCGATTGAATTATTTGGTCCCACTCGTTATCAATGGGATCAAGGATACTTCCAACAAGAAATCTATCGAAGAGTTAGTGCTGGACTAGCCGAAAAGCAAAGTTTATCTGAAGCTTGGTCTAAAATTCCTGAAAAATTAGCCTTTTATGATTACATCGGCAATAATCCCGCAAAAGGGGGATTATTCAGAGCGGGATCAATGGACAACGGGGATGGAATAGCTGTTGGTTGGTTAGGACACCCGATCTTTAGAGATAAAGAAGGGCGTGAACTTTATGTACGTCGTATGCCTACTTTTTTTGAAACATTTCCGGTTGTTTTGGTAGACGGAGATGGAATTGTTAGAGCCGATGTTCCTTTTAGAAGGGCAGAATCGAAATATAGTGTCGAACAAGTAGGTGTAACTGTTGAGTTCTATGGCGGTGAACTCAATGGAGTCAGTTATAGTGATCCAGTTACTGTAAAAAAATATGCTAGACGTGCTCAATTGGGTGAAATTTTTGAATTAGACCGTGCTACTTTGAAATCCGATGGTGTTTTTCGTAGCAGTCCGAGGGGTTGGTTTACTTTTGGACATGCTTCCTTTGCTCTGCTCTTCTTTTTCGGACACATTTGGCATGGTGCTAGAACCTTGTTCAGGGATGTTTTTGCTGGTATTGACCCTGATTTGGATGCTCAAGTGGAATTTGGAGCATTCCAAAAACTTGGAGATCCAACTACAAGAAGGCAAGTAGTCTGATACAATATTGTTTTGTTATTTTTTGTCTTTAGTTTTTTGATTTGATATGGGCTACCGGATAAATCTTGATTTGAATCGCTGTCTTTTTTTTGACTCTTGCCCTGCCCTGTTCTTTCTTTATCCGGGAGACGATCTATCGCAAATAAACAGGTATGGAAGCTATAATTGTAAACCACGATCGAATCTATGGAAGCATTGGTTTATACATTCCTATTAGTCTCAACTCTAGGAATAATCTTTTTCGCTATCTTTTTTCGAGAACCGCCTAAAGTTCCAACTAAAAAGATGAAATGATTTTTCATTATCTCAATTGAAAGTAATGAGCCTGCCAATATTGAATATTGGCAGGCTCATTACTTCAACTAGTCTCCGTGTTCCTCGAATGGATCTCTTAGTTGTTGAGAGGGTTGCCCAAAAGCAGTATATAAGGCATACCCAGTAAAACTTACAAGTAACCCAGATATAAAGATGGCAACGAGCGTTGCTGTTTCCATTATTATTTATAATATAGTTTGAAGACCACAATGGATCTATGCTAAGATCATTTATTTACGACGGAATGGTATACAAAGTCAATAGATCTCAATGAATATAAAATAGGATTTATGGCTACACAAACCGTTGAGGGTAGTTCTAGATCTGGTTCAAGACGAACTAGTGTAGGGAATTTATTGAA